CGAAAGGATCCTTGAACAACCACAGGGTAATATGAAAATCATTATGAAAAACCGCCAGAAAATGTTCTATTTTTCCATAAAATTGTGTTCGATCAAGAAAAGCTCTAGAAGATGTTGATCGTAAATAAGAAGATTGTTTACGGAGAAACACAAATATGGATTCCGATTCATATACATGAAAATTATATAGGAACAGGAATAATCTTTGATTCTCTTTTGAAAATGAAAAATGAATTTTCGTTTTTTGAGTAATAAGACTATTCCAATTATGATACTCGTAGAGAAAGAATCTCAATAAGTGCAAAAGGGAGGCATCTTGTATCCAACAACGAAGGGTTTGAACCAAAAGTTCCAGATGGATAGGATGGGGTATTAGTATATCTAATACATGATTTAAATGGGATAATTTATCCTCTAAAAAAGGAAATGTGGAATGAATTGATTGTAAATTAATGGATTTGGCTATTTCTTTACTTTCTAGAGAAGATACTAATCGCAGTGAGAAAGTAATTTCCACAATGACTGCAAACCCCTCTGATATCATTTGATAATCAAAATTTTTCTTATGCCCAATAAATTTATTTTGATTAGAATCATTAGCCAAAATAATAAAATACTTTTGTTGATACATTCGAGTAATTAAACGTTTAACAATTAGTGAACTATATTTATTGTCATAACCTAAACTTTCCATAGGTTCATAAGGAATCAATTTATTTAATCCAGGATCGTGAGCAAGTGCATAAATGTATTCCTGAAAGAGAAGTGGATATAGGAAGTCTCGTTCTCGAGATCTATCTATCTTTAAATATCCTTGTAATTGTAATTCCTTCATTTTCACATTTTAAATTAGATTTGAACCAAAGCAGGGGATAGGGGATTTCTCGGACCATCAAACGATGCATAGTACGATACAGTCAAAACAAGGTATATAGTAAGATAGATACCTCGGAGATGATTAATCAAGGGATTCTCTCTTTTTCCATCCAATTGGTTTTTTGCTCATTATAAGATATTATACCGAGATGGTTAGAAATCCTTTATTTTTGCAACCCGGTCGCTCTTTTGACTTTAGAATAAATTATGTTTCTCAATATACTGTTTCTTCTACACATTCGTTTCCACTCAGGGATATTGTTAATAATTAGGATTCATAAAATAAACGGATTCTCCGCCTTTTTTTAAGGTTATGAAATAACCTTTTCCCGCACCAGGGACTAATATATTTTTAACGTATAATTAGATCGGGTAATTATTCAAATTAAGAACAGAAGCTCGTTGCTTTTTTTATTTCCCTATAACTTAATTTGAGCCTCTCAGCTCTATCCATTTATTCACTTGATCCAACCATGAATTGATTTTTTTGTACCGCTCTAAGAATCAAAACAAATATTATTTTGTATCGATCCCGTAAGGATTAAGTACTCTTATCTTGGAGTTACTCATTGATACGACATGCTGCTTTTTCCATTCGTTCCCGCGCAGGATCAGTCGTGGTCTTACAAACTCTACCAACGGTATGGACGAATCCGTTGCTTCATCCAAATGTGTAAAAGATTCTAGCCGCACTTAAAAGCCGAGTACTCTACCGTTGAGTTAGCAACCCCAAAATGAAATTCTGGTGCGTAGATACGATCGGAATAAAAAAACAAGAGAGACTGGTCCCGGTCCCACCCCAAAAACATTTTTTTTATTTTTTTGTTTATTCAAAAGAGACTTCTTGTGCTATGTTGTCAAAGGAACCCATCACTTACATGAACTAAACAACTTATTGGGGCGGGGATAAATAGATCCATTTATCCACGATCAATTATATTTGCTCAATACACTATTGTCAATATGGACATTGAAAAAAAATGGAAATAAAATAATAAGGACTTGTGTTAGATTGGCACTTCATAGCTAACCTATTACATAGAGAATAAAAAAGTGTAGATGTAAAAAAGAAATAAATAAAAATAAATTCAATTTAAATAAGGAAGAAGAAAATCTCGGGTTTATTTACTATATTAAATTAAGGGTACAATAATCAAGCTTGTCCCATTTTTTTTTTAGCAGAGTCTCACCAAAAACCACCCAATTGAAGATAATCCCGTATCGTATATGTATTTATTCTGTTAGTGCATATATTTACTCAATTTTTTCTATTTCATATTGGAATATTGGGTTGGATATAAATTTTATATTTTAGTTCGTGTAATTAACGCGAAGTTCTTTAAAAATCTCTGCCTTCTTTGAAATATCATGAACGGTTCCCGTAGGTTGAGCGCCTTTTTCAAGGAAATATAGAATAGCAGGAACGTTTGAATAAGTTTGATTCTTTATTGGATCGTAAAAACCGACTTTCTGAAGATCTCTTCCTTCTCTTCGGGATCGAACATCAATTGCAACGATTCGATAGATGGCTCATTGGGATAGATATATATATGAACAATTCCCCCCTTAGAAACGTATAGGAGGCTTTCTCCTCGTACGGCTCGAGAAAGAATGATTTTCATTTATGTCATAGTGTATAGAGTGGCAAGGCAAATAAAAAGGTCCATAAAATAAAAATAATAAATTCAATTCAATATTCAATTAATTGAATTTATTATTCCTTAATGAAAAACCCGAAAAAAATCATTCGTACTTATAACTCAAGTTGAATAATTCTCCAAGAGTTCAAAGGAAAATCCCGAGTCCTTGTCCTTGGCATTTCCTTTATTGAGCCGTCTCTAACCCATTTTTTTTTATTCTGCTCAAGTTGTTGAGACAATTGAAAATGGCATTTTCTTGTTCCAGGATCGTTTATCCTTGTTTTGAATCATTGGGTTTAGGCATTACTTCGGTGATCCTTAATCGTTTTAAAATGGCAGCAACATACCCTTTGTTATTTATTGACTGTCGAAGAGTCATACGAACGATTGATTCCCATCTGATACACTTTTGATCGAAATAGTTTTCCCAATTCCAACAAAAAAAGTTTCAAATACAAAAAGACCTTTTGTTAGATGTTATAATTTAATCTTTTCAATTTCTATATCGAAGATATGCTTACGAAGTTGTTCCAACTTATTGATTGGCATTAACCCTAGACCCTTACCTCTGAGAAATGAATTTATTTTTTCCGCTCGAGCTCCATCATGTACTATTTACTTTTTACTTTAAACCAAAACCCAACCAAACCGAGGTTCCAGTAGAGTAGAACAGAACAAACTATGTCGAGCCAACGAGCACCTCATAATTTCTATATAAAAAAGTGGTGGATGTAAGAATCCACAACCGATCATGTCCTTCAAGTCGCACGTTGCTTTCTACCACATCGTTTTAAACGAAGTTTTACCATAACATTCCTCTAGTTTGGAACCGGTATGGAATTGATTCAATATGGAATCATGAATAATCATTGGCTCAATCGATATATAATATAAAATACTTTCTTTTTTTCTATATGTATGGTTATTTATCTGTCGAAGTCTCAACAAGGATTAATTTTTATTAACCTCTTATTATTTATATATTTTGTTATTTTGTATGTATTTCTTTTTTTTTTTCGTGGGGATGAATAGAAAAGTCTTGTGTAAAGTTTAGGTCGTTATTCTTTTATTTTACCCGATCTGATTGATAAAAAAAATATTGGAATAATAGGATCTTGTCATATCCATCAGAATTTATCAAACAATTGTCAATTCAATGGAGGTAATCGCAGAGATTTAAGGAATAACGGATCTTCTTCACCAAAACAGAAATACCGTTGTCAATGAAATAGAGTAACCGCGGTGCAATATGGACATTGTTTCTACTTTGTTTTACTTCAGGCTAAGTAATCTTTACTTAAATTCCCTTTTATTTAAAATAAAAGTAATTGTAATTATTTATCAAAGTGAAGTGAATGGAATGTCTAAAGCACCCCCCCCCCCCCCGATCCAATCGTTACATTGATCTACAATTTTTAATTAGAACCAGATGTGAAATCAAAAATTTAGATAAAAAAATGCATCTGTTACATATTAAATTTTAGACCGCCATTGTGGCTTAACTCCTATCTACTGACAAATTTTATGAGGCTAGTGAATCATAAAAAAGGGGGTCTAAGGTATGCTGGACAATCAATCTTGTATAAGTGAAAAGATAAGCAGGTGCATTTTTTTTTATTATATATTGATCCATATTCCTATCCTACCTGTATCACAAATAGATTCTGTATATCATCAATGCTCGATTCGATTTGTGAAAAAGAAAGTAAAACATACGATTCTTTTCTGAATCATATGAAATCGGAAAAGGAACTATTAAATAAACGAAACATTACACTCTTAATCTTACTTAAACAGAAGGTTTTTATTTTAATAGAACAAAGCAATCTTTATTCTGGTAGAATTGGACGGCTCTGGGACGGAAGGATTCGAACCTCCGAGTCGCGGGACCAAAACCCGTTGCCTTACCACTTGGCCACGCCCCATTTAGATTTCTATTCAATACTAATAAACACTAATATAGGTGTTGGTCATTCGTCAATTCCCCCCAATATCTAATCTATGGAATATGTTAGATTATTGCTAAGATTTGACACGTGTAGTTGTGAAATTAAACTGAATTTATTGATCATTACATATAATTCAATTAAGATATTGTATGAAAGTATGATTCCTTCTATTTTCGTTTGAGAATTGAAGGCTTTTTGATTGGGTTAATCAAAGAAGAAGTATTTTGGGGTCTATTTTGACTTTCTGAATTTTTACCTTATATCAATAACTCAATCAAAATACAATTATCTCCAAGAATGAAACATTTGTTATGCTTAATATCTTTAGTTTAATCTGTATCTATCTTAATTCTATACTTCATTCGAGTCATTTTTTCTTTGCCAAATTGCCCGAGGCTTATGCTTTTTTCAATCCAATCGTAGATGTTATGCCAGTCATACCCTTATTCTTTTTTCTCTTAGCCTTTGTTTGGCAAGCTGCTGTAAGTTTTCGATGAGATCTTTAATACTGTCTTACAAACATTCATGATTTAGTCAATGAAAAAAAAAAAGAAATATTAATATTATAACAATCAATTGATAAGATCAGATAAGTCTTACATTATGAACCCTCAATTTAAACATGGAAATTCTTCGATAAGCGCGATGAATCTGGATCACCTCACTTCCTCATTCTGACCTTTTCCAGTGAACAAGGACCCTATAATAGGGTCCCCACAATAACTAATTGTGCACATAAAAAATCATTTTCATACCGAAAGAGTCTTGAGTCTTCTTACAATTTACGAAAATTACTTTCTTTTTATTTTTATAGAAACCACTTTATTTCTTGTTTTGTTTGGTGTAAAAATGGAATATGTGGTATAAAAATGGATAATCTATTCCCCTTTTTACCAAAAACGATCTTATCTTGGAGATTTTGTAATGCTTACTCTCAAACTCTTCGTTTACACAGTGGTGATATTCTTTGTTTCTCTCTTCATCTTCGGATTCCTATCTAATGATCCAGGACGTAATCCTGGACGTGAGGAATAAAAAAATAAGGGATTTTTTGTTGCTTGATTTCTTCATTTTCTTATGATTTTATCTATTCGAGATATTTAATTATGATAAAAAAGTGCTCGAGATTTTCTTTCGAATTTGAAAGAAAATCTCAAGTCATCAGAGGAGGCGGAAAGAGAGGGATTCGAACCCTCGGTACGACTAACTCGTACAACGGATTAGCAATCCGACGCTTTAGTCCACTCAGCCATCTCTCCCAATTGAACAAAGGATAATTACTATGTTACACATGAAGTAAATAAAAGAAAAAGTCTTTTTTTTTTATTCTTTGATTTCTTTATTCTATCTTTATACAGATACAAAAGAGAAATTTTATCAGTTTTTAAGTTTAAGTTAAGCAATTAAATTCGAATTGCATTCTGACTTAAATGGTTCAGGCCACGCCTGTCACTAAATAACTCACCCAAGACAGAACTCATTATTTCAATATATATTTTGTTCCGATACTATCTTTATTATGTATGATGCTCTTGTTCGACAAACGGTCCATTCATATACAATAATAACATTGTAGCGGGTATAGTTTAGTGGTAAAAGTGTGATTCGTTCTATTAACAGCTTAAATAGTTAAGGGTTCTTTCGGTTTTATTAATATTCCGATTAAAAACTTTATTTCTTAGGAAGGATTTAATCCTTTACCTCTCAATAAACGATTTGAGGAAGAATATACATTCTCGGGATTTGTACCCAAGCCAAGGATCAATTATAAATTAATTGGATTTGGATTATGGGATCGCGAAGCATAATTTTTTGAGTTGGATAAAGACTTCCAATTGAATGAGTATGAATAAAGAATCCATGGAGGGAGATACGCAAACTATTTTTCTAATCGTAACTAGATCTTCCATTTTTTTTAGAGGGGGGATTGAAGCAAAATAGCTATGAAAATGAAACGATGACTTTGGTTTACTAAAGCCACCTACATATTGTTTCAGCTCGGTGGAAACACAATTATTTTCCTCAAGATTCGCACAAGTAGAAATAAAGAACGAAGTAACTAGAAGGATTTTTTATAATTCCACTCTTCTAGAAGGATCATCTAAAAAGCGAGTTGCTTTGGGTCTATTAAGGCAGAAAGGCTGACATAGATGTTATGGATCTCATTTTTTTATTGCGTTTACGACTTAGATCTGGAAATCCATCTTCCATAAAGGAGCCGAATGAAACCAAAGTTTCATGTTCGGTTTTGAATTAGAGACGTTCAAATTAACAATTATGAATTGGCGTCGACTATAACCCCTAGCCTTCCAAGCTAACGATGCGGGTTCGATTCCCGCTACCCGCTCCATATTATATTAATTATTTAATTATATGATATTAATATATGATAATGGCGCGTGTATTATTAATGTGAATAAATGTAAATGCACATCTTTTCCGAAATTCTCTCACATACAATCCAAAAATTTTTACGAGCAGGGTATAGAGATAGGAAGGGGAAAAAAATTCTAAAGAAAAAAGTCGGAATGAAGGGCGTCCATTGTCTAATGGATAGGACAGAGGTCTTCTAAACCTTTGGTATAGGTTCAAATCCTATTGGACGCAACTTGTTTCCATCTATTTTTTATATTTTATTTATATGTCTATATGTCAAGAAATACATTTTGAATTATTTGAATAAGAGAAGTTTATGAACTATTCCCTTGTACTAAGAATTCTAAATTTCTTTATGTTTGTTCTTGAAGTATAAACCGCTCCGTCTGTTCCTGAATAGCTTCCTTCAAAAGGACTTCCGCTTCTTCGGTGAATATCTTGGTAGAAGATATGATTTCTTGGAACTGAGGTTTATTACTTTTTAAGTAGCTGCGCAATTGAACGAGAAATTTCTTTACTTGTCCAATTTCTAACGAATCAAGATACCCATTTGTTCCGGTATAAATCGTCACTACCTGTTCTTCCACCGTTAGAGGGGCTGCTTGGGATTGCTTGAGCAACTCGCGTAATCGTTGACCTCTTGCCAATTGATTCTGAGT